AGTAGCCAAATAAGGCTTAGCCGATCGTATTACCACAGAATCAACTTGAAGAATTAGAACTTGACCCGATTTTAAATGTGGTCCTTTTTTGGCTATACATACATTTTCACAAAGAAACTGCCCAAGACTAACGATTGTAGATGTCTCTTCACAATAATTGTAATGGAGAAAATACCAATTCAAATTTAATGGATTCAAAATGATGTTACTGCAGGAATAGGGATTATAAATTTTACCATTTTCATCCAGTAAATAATATTTAAGTATTTGAAAAATCTGTTTTAAATTATCAAGTTGGAAATAGTTAGTTACCAAGATCTGATTATGGGTTATTAAATGGGAAAATAAATCAAAATTAGAAATTGGAAAGCCTGTTCCTAAGGGGCCCAACAAATTCCTAATTGGAATTAGGGGGTCTTTTTTGATTAATTCTTTTATAATATTGGGAGATTTTACATCGTTGAATGGGCCTATTCGAGAACAATTGGATGATGACAAAATTATCAAAGACTGAGATTCCTTATTTCGATTCAATAACGTATGAATAGTTCCTTGATTTGGATTAAGGGATTCTTGAATCCTTGCCTTGGAATAGGAATAAATGGAAGAAAATGGATTGACATTAGCGCGATCTGATCCATTCTCAGAGATCAATCCTGAACCCGATAGATCGTTCCTTTTTCCGGTATACGAAATAGGTGACTTTGCTAAGTCGATTCTTAGAAAATCTCTAATCAAACCATTTGTCCTTATTTCAACAAAGGAAGCACAGGCCTTTTCAATCTTTTTGTCTTGGTCCCAATTCAACACTAAACAAGTCCGAACTAATTGAATACTTGTGTCCCAAATTTCAAGAATTGGGTCGTAATAAAGGATATAATTGACAACTCGAAGTTGTAGATTATCACTTTCCTGCAAGAGATCCGGCGGGAAAAGTCTTCCTAAATTTATACCATCCGTTTTTTTATATGGGACTACGGGTTGAACCAAAACAAAATATTTTTTTTCATACCTGGAAAGTTTCATTCGTTGGATATATAGCCAATTTTTTAATTTTTTGTATTCTTTGGAATTTTGTTTTCCCCCTCCTGGTGGTATCAATCGGAATGCCTTATTTGTCTTTCCAGGAAAATGGATATCTCCAGAAAATATTATCAGTTTAATTTTTTCTGCTTTTTTCTTCACTCGGACCAATCCGCCTACCCGACTTCTTCTATTTAAAGTGATTTGTGTATCTACCCCAATAATACTATTGTGCCGTACCATTATGGAAGAAGATTCGGACAAAATGTGGACTTCCACGGGAATAAAAAAAAAAGGATTGACTTCCTTTTGGTATTTTGGCCAAAATACCTTGACTCCTCGATACTCAATCAAATCCTCTTCGTTGACGATTGAATTCAGTTCTCTGGTCTCATATTTAGTAAGTCCCGAGCTCTTTCTGATATAGCGAGGATCATCGAAATAAGCAAGAATACTATTTCTACGGAGAATACCATTTCTGGGGATTTCAATTGAGATACCTGAAGAAGGTATTAGTTGGTTCTCGCCTTCTTGAATTGATTCGAGTGGGATGATGACTCTATTTCTTCGCCTCTTTGCCAATAAATAAGAATTCCCCTCGAGAATGGCCGGATATCTAAGATTACAACGACCAATACATGTCATTCGATTAAGTTCTGAATAATCAGGAATCCTATCTCCTTTTTGATTTTTACCAGAAAAATACGAACTAAAAAATTTGTGTCTCACTTGATTATTAGTTACTGAGGGGTTAGAAATATATCTTCGCTTAACAGAAAGAGAATAAGCGTTCATTTGATCTTGATCCTTGTGGATCGAACAGGGGCCTAGACTGGATTTCCAGGGCTCCCCTAATAATATCCATAAATGACTTGTTTTTGGTAAGAGATGAATATTACCATATGTGAATTCAGGTGCATGGTACACATCGGTATTCCAGTGCATTTCACCTTCTGAGTCAGAATAAATATGTTTTCGAACCTTCTCTTTCAAATTCAAAGTGGATGTTCTCGCGCGAATCTCAGCAATGATTTGTTCTGATTCTACATATTGATCGTTTTGAACTAAGAGAAAACTTTTGGGCGGAATACACACATTGTGTATAATATCTTCACTCTCAATAGTTACATACAAGTCTCTAGAACATAGAAAAGCAGGATGTCCATGACGTGTACGTGTCGGATGAACCAAATCCTCATTGAATTTTATTTTTCCATTAGAAGGGGCTCGCACGTGTTCTGCAGTACCCCCTGTGAATACCCCGCCGGTATGAAAAGTTCTTAATGTTAATTGAGTGCCCGGTTCTCCAATCGATTGACCTGCAATAATACCTACAGCTTCTCCCAATTCGACCAGGTCATCATGAGCTGGACTCCGGCCATAACATAATTGACAAATCCAAGATGTACTCCTACAAGTAAAGGGGGTTCGAATAGAGATGGGTTGTGCTCTAAAAGTTATGAATCTATTGACAAGCCCAACCCCAATATCTTGATTTCTAGTAGCAATGCATCGCGAACCTATATATATATGATCTGCTAATACACGCCCAATTAATGTTTGGATAAAAATCCTGTCCGCCATCATTCCATTTCGAGGACTTACAGAAATACCTCGGACGGTGCCACAATCTGTTCGACGTACAACAATGTGTTGAACTACTTCAACAAGTCTGCGCGTGAGATATCCTGCATCTGATGTTCGAATAGCGGTATCCACAACTCCTTTACGGGCTCCGTAGCAAGAAATAATATATTCTGTTAAAGAGAGTCCTTCACGTAAATTGCTTTGAATGGGTAAATCAATCATTTGTCCTTGGGGATCCGACATTAATCCTCTCATACCTACTAATTGATGTACCTGAGAGGCATTTCCTCTGGCTCCCGAAAAAGACATTATATGCACTGGATTAAAAGGATCGGTCATCCGAAAATTAGGATTCATTTCTTGTCGCAAATATTCACTTGTGGCATACCAGATCTCGATCGATTGACGTAATTTTTCTACCGCGTGTACATTCCCATAATGATGGTGTTTTTCCAAAATAAAACTTTGTTGTTCAGCGTCTTGAACTAGCCATCTTTTAGAAGGTATTGTTAAAAGATCATCAATTCCTAATGAAATGGATGCGGCGGTAGCTTGTCGGAAACCCAGAGTCTTTACTTGATCCAGGATATGTGATGTATATCCTATTCCATAGTGATCAATAAATCGACTAATAAGTCGTTTCATGGCAGTTCCGTCTATCACTTTATTGTGAAAGACCTGAGTGGGTCGTTCTGCCATCAGTACCTCCATATTGCGCTGAGTAGAATTTGACAATGGGTTTGAGTCAGTGATTGGAAAACTTCCTTTTATAGATCTTGATTCACGTAGAAATTCCGCAATTCTAGTCCTAGTTAACCCGGTGAGACTCGAATTCCCGCTGGTAGCATAGAATTACAACAGCCCTGCCAAAACCCTTGTATGGCTTCTTCTATTTCTCGATAAAGAGAAATATGACCAAGAGTGGTTCGAATATATATATAAAGAATTTCTTTTTTTATACTTCTTACTATTAGATAGTGTCCATAAATCTCATAATAGGTCCCCAAAGATTCATAGTGAATTTCGATGGGAGTTTCTCTTGCAGCAATAACGCGTTGATCTAGTCGCCACCGCAGCCACAAAGGACTACCTAAATTGATTCGTTTTTGCCGATAAGCTCCAATTGCATCATAGGCATTACAAAAAAAGGGTTCTTTTATTTTTGTATACTTATTATCTTCATTTTGATAGTTTCTGCGATTACATGGATTATACCTATTTACACAAATACCCCGACGATTTCCACTCGTTAAGACATAGAGTCCACTAAGCATATCTTGAGTTGGTGCAGAAATGGGATCTCCAATAGTTGGAGACAAAAGATTCATATGAGAAAACATAAGTAAACGTGCCTCTGCTTGAGCTTCCAAAGATAAAGGCACATGAACAGCCATTTGATCCCCGTCAAAGTCTGCATTGAAGCCCTTACAAACTAATGGATGTAAACAAATAGCACGCCCCTCCACTAAAATAGGGAGGAATGCCTGTATGCCTAATCTATGCAGAGTAGGCGCTCTATTCAACAATACAGGATGGTCATCCAGAATTTCCTGAAGTATTTCCCATACAATCGGTTTTTTTTTCCGAATTTGACTCTTAGCAACTCCGATGTTCGAAGCAAGATGTTTTCTAATTAGGTCGCGAATTACAAATGCCTGGAAAAGTTCTATTGCTATTTCCCGAGGCAATCCACATCGATGTAATGAAAGTGAAGGGCCGACGACAATGACTGACCGTCCTGAATAATCGACCCGTTTACCAAGCAGAGTCTCGCGAACTCTTCCTTCTTTGCCTTCAATTACATCTGAAAGCGACTTGTAAACTCTATTATGATCATCCCTCATTGGTTGTCCACAAATTCCATTATCAAGAAGTGCATCCACGGCTTCTTGTAGCAATTTTTCCTGAGATATTATTAATTCTTCTGGCGTAGCTATACTTGTTGTTAATAGATCTGTAAGAGTATTATTCCGATAGATAATTCTTCTATAGATTTCATTAATATCCGAGGTCACTAGTTTATCCTCATCTATATGATAGATTGGTCTCAACTCAGGAGGAAGAACTGGTAATAGACACAAAACCATCCATTTTGGTTCTATATTTGTTCGAATAAAATGCTTAGCCAATTCCATGCGTCTAAGCAAAAAATCTTTTCTTCTTCCAACTTTCCGATCTTCCCATTCATTCCCTGTGGGTTCCTCTTCCTCCAATTCTTTCCATTCTACCAATGAAGAATCTATAATAATTCGTAAATCTAGATTGGCTAATTGTTGTCTGATAGAGCCTCCCCCGGTGGACATCTCTCGATTTCGAAATGTATCAAAGCTTCGGGTAGTAAAAAAAATGGGGATCCTGTATTTCCAGGGTTGGATTTCATATTCCAATAA